ATCATAAAGAGCCGTCAAAAATAATTTTGTTATTTTTACGTTATGAGCTCAATGTCGATAAATCCGCGAGTCTAGAAATTCATTTCTGACAATTGAACCTTCTCGAACTGTTTCTTTTTAAGAACCAAAAATATTTGTGCCAAAATAACAGATGCCAAGAAGAACAAAAGGCCTTGGACACGTAAGGGATCTTGAAGTACTATTTCTGCATCTCCCTGACCAAATCCGCCCACATTAGGATTACTCGTCAACGGTTGATCCAATTTGATAGATTCGCCTTCTGAAACAAGAAGTTCTGGCCCTGGAGGGATAATATCAACCACTTGACGTCCATCCGATGCATCCGCTATGGTTATTTCGTAACCCCCTTTTTCTTTTCGTATTATTTTACCTACTATACCTGCTGATGTAGCATTATAAACTGTATTGTTACTTTTGCTCCCGTCGGGATAAATCTGACCCCTTCCCCTGTTTCCGCCTACATATATAGGATATTTTAAGAAGTGAACCTCTTTCGTAGTAGCGGGGTCCGGGGAAAGGATAGGAAAGGTTATTTCACTATATTTCTGACCAGGAACGGGGCCTATAACAAGAATATTTTTTTTATTGGGGCGATAGCTCTGAAAAGACAGATTGCCTATCTTTTCTTTTATCTCGGGGGAAATCCGATCAGCAGGAGCTAATTCAAAACCCTCTGGTAAAATAAGAACAGCCCCTACATTCAAAGCACCCTTTTTACCATTAGCAAGAACTTGTTTTAGTTGCATATCATAAGGGATTCGAACAACTGCTTCAAATACAGTATCGGGAAGTACCGTTTGTGGAACTTCAATATCCACGGGCTTATTAGCTAAATGGCAATTGGCACATACAATACGACCAGTCGCTTCTCGCGGATTTTCATAACCCTGCTGTGCAAAAATGGGATATGCACTTGAAATGGATGGCCGAGTTATGATATATATCATGAGCGATACGGAAATGGATCGAGTAATTTGTTCCTTTATCCAAGAAAAAGTCTTTCTAGTTTGCATGGTCCAACCATTGAGCCCAAAAATGTCTACAATAAATTTGGTAGGTCGCTAACCTAGTTCCCTATCTGCAATTCTGCTATTTACTGGAATAATTTTACTGGAATAAATAATATTAATATATAGAATAAATCTTTGGGATGGGTAGAAAAATAAAGAGTAAGTATGATTTTACATGCTTTGCTTCTGTACAACTACAAAGTAAGAAACGTTAGAATTGAATTGGATTAATATCAGTAGATCCTTTTTTAATCATTCATTGAATGATAAATCACTACAAGTGACGGAGAAACACGATTTAAATAACGAAAAATCCAAAATTTAAATAGAGTATCTAGAATGACTGGAAAAGTAGAAACAAGACCAGATATAATTTGATCATTATGAGCAAATCCAAAATCTTTGTAGACAAAGCCAATCATTAGTTCCCAACCGTGGGGCGAATGGAATCCGATACATAAATCTGTTAATAAAAGAATCGAAAAAGCCTTTATTGTGTCACTTAAGTTATATAGGAATTCCTGAGCCCAAGAGTTAAGAATAACAAGTTCTTTATTACCCAAAATTGAATAACCACTTAGAATAACGAAACAGATTATATTTGTCAAGAAGTGCAAAATTGTATGGATATGATCCTCATTGTGTATCTTGATTAATTGGAGCGTTTCTTTGTGGATTCCTATACGAAGGTTTTGTAGATGTGTCTCCGAGTATTCCTTGATCATTTCCTCCAAAAGAAAGATTTCCTCCAATTCTATGAATTTTTCGAGAATATTTTTTTCTTGAATATCATTCAAAAAAATTTCAGATTGCCTAGTATTCCACCAATAAGTAACCCAAGATTCCAGACTTTTATTAAATGAGAGAGAAATCCACCAGGGCAAAAATACTACAGATGCAAGATATAAAAGAGGGTTGAATGCTTTCTTTTTTGACATTTTTTCATCTCGTCTATGAATTTTTAATTAACCGACCTCATTAGTTGACTCTACGCCATCCAATATTTCTCTCATGCATGAATTCTATTACAAAGTATCTAACTTATGAATCTATTCACTGTTTTGTTTTGTGGTTGTTACGTTACGTATACGTCTTCTTTGACTAGAAAGAATGAGCGTTATGAAGAAACTTCAGTTAAGTTATGGTATAGAAAAGGGGGACTCTTTAGTTTTTCCTTACTGCTGAGAAAGCATTCACTCTCTCAGCTCATTTCTCAAAATACTTCAATCGGTACACGCAAGAAATAGGCCAATTCGGCAGCTTTTTGTTCGATTTCCCGTGGAGTAACATTCTCATCAGTACGAGTCAAGGGAATGGCCCCCTGGCCTCTGATATCCATATAAAGGACACGGCGAGCATAAATACCTTCTTTAACTTCTATTCTGACGGACTGAATATCCTTTATAGGGAATCGGAGGAAGATGCGACGATTTTTTCCAGGGAATCCCCAACGAAAAATACACACCATTCCTTCTTTTCTATCGAATCGATCATAACCACCCCCTACATTCCACGAAATTGTGCACCACAAATAGGAGCTAATAAAGAGACCCGCGATCCCATAGAAAGACATCACAATCCCTTGTGGAAAAAAAAGGATTTGCTGAGACGGAAATAAAGATATCAAGTTTCTCCCAAGATAACTGGAAGTTCCAACCAATAAGAATCCTAATGAACCTAAAAAAAGGATAATGGCCCAGCAGAAATTACTTGTTTTTCGCGACCCCGTTATAGGTTGTATCCATATATGTTCTGATCGACAACTCATACTTGATCTGGTTTCGTTTTATTGGAATTGAGAGAATACCCTAGACTTTACTCTTTTTGTTTCCGAAGTAACTCTCATCAACTAGTACTAGTTTGATGTGAACCTTTAAGAGTAATTTATCAAATTGGTTAGATCTAAAAAAAAAAAATACCCTTCGTATGATCCCATCAATATACATATATCAATATACATATAGATGTACCGATTTTACAGTTCAGCCATCCGGCGATCCTGAGATTTTTTCAAATAGATAGAATTCCTTTACCCCCATATCATCTTTCTACAGGCCAAAGAGCCCCTTTTCGACGGAAACGCCGCATGTTATACCTTCTTTTCTTACACTAAATAGGTATCTGCGTTATGATACAAGTCTTAGTTTTGAAAAAAAAAATGGATCAGAGTTGGGCCCATCAGATCTAAACAGTCTTATTTTTTTGAACATGAAGAAATAAAGAAGCCATTGCCATTGCCGGAAATACTAAGCCTACTAAAGGCACCAAAACAGAGGGAAAGTCGAAAGTTGTCATATAAAGGATACCTCAATTTACTATTTGTACCTGTTATTATTTATATTAAATTATAAATTAAATTATAAAGATAATTAATATTATAAAGATAAAGATTAGTATAAATCTAAGTATATATCTAAGTGAGTATAGAAGGTACAAAAGCATATATCATATCTATAGTTTCTATATTCTAGAATTTTATATTTGGATTATATACATATTTTTATTTTCCTAGAATTTAACGAAAATAAGAATTCACTATTTTTCTTGTTGATAGAGGCCTCTTAACTGAATTAGTAATCAAGAATATAGATAAAAAGGAGTTATCCACAACTTTTGATTTCTTTTTACAATTTAGATCTTATGTCAACAAAGAAACCCCATTCATATTCGTTTTACTTGGATTCTGATAAACTAACTATTTGTTTGCTACAAATAAAAAAGGAACTTAATGCTCTATTGAATTTTGATTCAAAGGAAAGAAAGCGTGGAGCTGAAATAACTCACTCAGAACGCTTTTTAAAGGATTACGTGGTACGATTAGATCGAATAAGCCCTTCTGGAATAAATATTCAGCCGCCTGTGAACCTTCAGGTACTGTTTTATTCAATGTTTGTTCAATTACTCTTTTACCCGCAAATGCAATATAGGCATTGGGTTCGGCAATAATGATATCTCCCAACATACCAAAACTCGCAGTTACCCCCCCTGTAGTAGGAGATGTAAGAATTGGTACATAGAATAACTTTTTATTTGATTGATAATCATATAAAGCAGAAGATATTTTAGCCATTTGCATTAAACTCAAACTTCCCTCTTGCATACGCGCCCCCCCGGAAGCACATACTATAATAAGAGGGAGAAATTTGTTAGTAGCGTACTCAATCAAACGGGTTATTTTCTCCCCAACCGCGGATCCCATACTACCCCCCATAAACTGAAAATCCATAACCCCAAGTGCTATGGGAATACCGTTTAATTGGCCTATACCTGTTTGAACGGCTTCAGTTAATCCTGTCTTTCGTTGATAAGAATCGATACGATCTTTATAAGGCTCCTCTTCCGAATGAAATTCAATGGGATCCAAAGAAACCATGTCTTCATCCATAGCATCCCAAGTATCCGGATCGATCGAAAGTTCGATTCTATCGGAACTACTCATTTTCAAATGATATCCACATTGTTCACAAAGATTCATTTTTGATTTTAAAATTTTCTTATAATTTAATCCATAACAATTTTCACATTGAACCCACAAATGTCTGTATTTTTGAGTTACATCCAGATCATTGGAACTTTCTATTATAGTGCTACCATTCGTGCTGGTACTTATATCGGACCCCTTACTTTCACCACAAACGGAACGAGAAATGTAACTGTTACTGGAATTGTCACTACCACTTACAATGTAAGTATCAATAAAGATTTGAGACTCAAGATAAATGTCAATACAACTATTAATGTGATTATTCCAACTATATTGAGTATCATCCATGTAATGATCATCGTGAGGATCGTCATTGTTAGATCCATTATTTAGATAACTAAAATTCCAATAACTATAAAAAGAACTTTCTAGTTCACTCTGAAAAAAATGCCCACTATCAATCTCGAAAATATGATTTTCAATATCAAAATATATGGAATAACTGTGCCCATTTCTATCCATAACTAAAAAAGTTTCATCAGAGA